TAATCAATTCGGTCGTTGTGGTCGGACTTTATTATGGATTTATGACCACATTATCCATAGGGCCATCTTATCTCTTATTTCTCCGATATCTGGTTATGGAACAAGGAGAAAAAGGAACCGAGAAGAAGGTAGCAGCAACAACTGGTTTTTTGATCGGACAGCTCGTGATGTTCATGTCGATTTATTATACGCCTCTGCATCTAGCATTGGGTAGTCCGCATACAATAACTGCCATAGCTATACCTTACCTTTTCTTTCAGTTCTACTGGAACAATCAAAAGTTGGATGAATTTGATTATTATGATTCTCGATATGGATTGACTAATAGACCTTCAATACGTAATCTCAGCATTCAATGTGTATTCCTGAATAATCTCATTTTTCAATTATTCAACCATTTTATTTTACCAAGTTCAATGTTAACCAGATTAGTAACCATTTATATGTTTCGATGCAACAACAAGATGTTATTTGTAACAAGTAGCTTAGCGGGTTGGTTAATTGGTCAAATTTTTTTCATCAAAGGAGTTGAGTTGGTATTAGTTTGGATACGGCAAAATTTTTCTATTAGCTTTCAATCATGTGATTTCCGTATTCGATTTCGAGCTCAGAAGTCCGTTAGACCTAATAAATATCTTCTCTCAGAATTAAACTATTCTATGGCTCGAATCTTGAATATTCTCTTATTGATCACATGTGCATACCAATTAGGCCGCATGCCGGTACCCATTGCTAATTTGATTATTAAACTGGAAGAAACCCCAGAAAGGAAAGAAAATGAGGACGAAACCTCAGAAACGAAAGAAGGTGAGGACGAAACAGATGTAGAAATAGAAACAAAGTCCGAAACGAAGGAGACTAAACAGGAAGAAGAGGGATTCACCGAAGAAGATCCTTCCCTTTTTTCGGAAGAAACAGAGGATCCGGATCCGGCTTCTTATTCTGGCAATCAAGATATTTATATTTCGAAGTTAGAAAGACTTAAAGAAGAAAACCTATTCGGATTTGACAAACCTCCTGTATCGCTTCTTTTCGACTATAAACGCTGGAGTCGTCCAACGCGATATATCGAAAACACTCAAGTTGAAAGTGAGTTAATAAATGAAATGTCCCAATATTTTTTTTATACATGTGAAACCGATGGAAAAAAAAGAATTTCTTTTACATATCCACCCAGTGTATCAATTTTCTGGGAAATGATACAAAGAAAGATTTCAATGATACAAAGAAAGATTTCTTTATCTACAACGGATGAACAAAAAAAAAACAGCTTAAGCAATGAATTGGCTAATAGAATTACCGTTCTAAACAAAGAATTAGACAATTATTGGACTTCTAACAATGAACAAAAAAAAAACAGCTTAAGCAATGAATTGGCTAATAGAATTGCAGTTCTAGCCAAAGGACGTTTTTATATAGATGGAATCGATAAAAAAACTCAATTATGCAATGGGAAAACTAAAAAGCAATATTTGCCAAAAAGAAATGATCCTTTCTTAAATGGACCCTCTCGTGGAATAATAAAAACACCCTCTATTCTAAATGAAACTGTAGTCCAAAATTGGATAGATGGAATTTTTATAAATAAGATTCATAGTATTCTTCGTAATGATTATAATTATTACGAATTTGAACAGAAAAAAGATACATTAAAAAAAAAATCAATCTCAAAAGAAATTAGGCATTTCATGCCTTTAATGAGTCCATTTTCTGGGGAATCAACATTCAATCGGAAAGGAATTCATTTAGAAGAAGAACAAATTAGTTCAGAAGATCAAGAACAATTTTTAAAATTATTGGTTGATGCAATCATCAATAATCAAAGAAATAATAAAATAAGAAAAAAACCTATAGGAATAACAGAAATGAGTAAAGAAGTTCCGTGCCGGTCATACAAATTAATTGATCAAATGCAGCAGGATCAACTTCAGTATCTGAACGACGCACCAAGGCAGCATCAACTTCGCACAAGATTCCCGAACCGTAACGTTATTTTTAATGATAAAGAATTGGATGGTTACATCGACGATACGGAGGGTCATCCAGGAGACGAAACAGTTTTGTATCATTTTGTAAAAGAATCTGATTGGAATAGAGACCTAATAATAAGTTCTATGCGAAACCAAAGAACTAAAGTAAGTATTTGGAAATTCTGGATAGCAAATGTACATTCACCCCTTTTTCTAGAAAGAACCGACAAATTCTATGACTGTTATATTTTTTATTTTAGTTTTGTAACATTTAAATTGGATTTTAATACTCCATTTAATATTTCATTACTTAAACGAATTATAAAATTTAAAAATGAAATAACAAAAAATAGAGAATTTAAAATTTCTGATTTTTATATCTATGAAAATAAGAAAAAAAGTAAAGAGGACATAGCGCTAGAAAGAGAAAAGGAAAGACAAAGACGAGAGGAAAAGGACAAGGACGACGACGAACTAGACCGACAGCATGTAATTGATACATGGTATACTCTGCCACATGCTCTCTCAATGAGAACTGGTCTGTTATTAACCCAATCCATTTTTCGAAGATATGTTAAATTCCCTGTACTCATAATAGCAAAAAATATAGTTCTTAAAATCTTAAACGAACCCTTTGAGTGGTCTGAGGATTTCAATGAGTTGCAGAAAGAAACGCATATTCTATGTAACCATCTAGGTGTTGAACAGAAATTAAACAAAATAGATCCTGTAATCGTGTTATGCGATGGTCTTCAGATAAAGGTAGTATTTCCTTTTTGCCTAAGATCTTCGCATAGATCGGGATCGGTGCTAAGACCTTATAAAAAAAAAAAGAAAAAAAAAAAATCTAAATTGAGTTTTTTAAGAATTTGGGGAAATAAAAATCTAATAGAAAAAAAAAATAAAAAACTCAATTTTCAACAATTAGATTATGGTTTTTTAACAGTTTGGGGAGAGGTAGCTCCCATTATCTACGGTCCCGGCCAAAAACAACCCGATTGTTTTCGACCTATGTTTACTAAAATCAAAAAAAGAATTAAAAACAGAATTAAAAAATTTACAAAGAAACGGGTTCAAATTTTTAAAGCAAAACTAGCATCTTGGCTAACTGTTCTAAAGAAAACTTTTATTAAATATGTTCAAAAAAAAAAAACATTAATGGAAAGTCCAATTCGAGTACTTGGATTGAGAGACGAATCCATTGAAAAAAAAAAAGAAAAAGATTTGGCTGAAAAAGAAAAAGAAAAAGATTGGGCAATCAAAGTTCGTGAATCATCCATTTCAGACGAAGTCATAAATGAGATCCTAGGCACAAGTTTTCAAAAGTCATTATTAAAAACAAAACAAAAGGATCTGGTTAATACATTAGAATTCAAAGTCATAGATGAGATCCTAGGCCTAGATCCGTTCATAAATGCGATCCGAGGCAGAAAAGATCCGACAAGTTTTATAAAGTCATTATCCGAAAAAAAACAAAAGGATCTGGTTTATACATTCAAGTCTTTGGTTACTAGAATAAAGTTACTAGAGAAGAGAGAGCAAGACATAAACGATTATATAAAAAAAAATTATGAAACTCTAAGATCAATTAGTCTACAAAATCTAAAAAATCAACTTGAGAAGGAGAAGGATAAAAACGCACGTGATAATATCAAAATGGAGTATGAGATTAAAGTTTATAAATTCCCCTCAGATGTCTACACGATGGCAGAGTTTACGCAATTGGATGAAGTATCCCCAAATTATGGCCAGATATTAAAAGGAAAAATGACTCGATTAATTCGTAAATCAAACTGTTTTATGGAAAAGTTATTCATAGATCTATTTCTATATATTAGTAATAGTCCCCGAATTAAGATTAATATAGAATTTTGTCTTGAATCAATAAAGAATTTTAGTAAAAAACGCCTTGACAATAATGAAAAAATTAATGAAAAAATGAAAGAAAGGGTTGAGAAAAAAAAGAGAAAACCACTTGAATTCATAAAATCACTTTTCTATGTTGTTAGTCATATCCATAAGAATTCAAAGATTCTTTCGGATTTCTCTTTTTTGTCGCAAGCATATGTATTTTATAAATTATCACAAGCCGAAGTTCTCAACTTATACTTATATAAGTTAAGGTCGATCTTTCAATATCGTGGAACGTTTTTATTTCTAAAAAACGAAATAAAAAATGCTTTTGTAACACAAGTAATAACTTCAAAACTTCAAAATTATGGACAGACTCAATGGAAAAACTGGTTAAAATTAAAACGTAATTCTCAATATCATTTATCTCAGCTACAATGGTCGCAATTAGGACTACACAAATGGCGCAATCGAGTCACTGAATATTGTAAGGTTGAAAAGCAAAATTTACAAAAAAACAAAAGGAATTCAGATAAAAAAGACCAATTACTTAATGCTAAAAATATAAAAAATTCCGAAAACTATTTATTGCTCGATCAAAAAGAAAATTTAAAAAAAAATGAGAAATATAATATTTTAGCATATAATTTCATTTTTTATGAAGATAAGAAGAATTCATATAGTTATGGCGAACCATTACAAGTACAAGTAAATAAAGACCAAGAATTCTTTTATTACATATCTACAAACAACTTAATGTGGAGTATCCCGCTTCCTAATTATTTAGGAAAAAAGATTTTTCCGGATATAGATAAAAATACAAATAGAAAATATTTTGATTGGAAAACTATCGATTTTTGTCTTAGAAAAAAAATGTACATTATTGAAAAGAAAGATCTTGAAAAGAAAGATCTTTTTTACCACACAATTTATCAAGAAATAAAAAAACCCGAGAAAAAGAAAAAATCTTTTGATTGGATGGGAATGTTTGATTGGATGGGAATGAATAAAGAATTACTAAGTCCTCATCCTAGATCGAATCTGGAATTTTTGCTCTTCCCAAAATTTTTATTTCTTTATAATGCATATAAAATGAAACCGTGGGTTATACCAATAAATTCCATTTTTTCAAATTCTAATAGAATATTAAATGAAATAAAATCTATGGAATTAGAGAATAGGAATCAAGGCGAAAAAAAAGTCATAAGTCAAAGAGATTCCGAATTCGATGTTCAAAAAAATTCTGACAAACGAAAGAATACTAATGACCGAGAATTCGATTTAATACTTAAAAGATATTTGATTTTTTCATTGCAATGGACTCCTTCTTGGGAGGAAAATTTTAGCACTTATCTCCGCGTCGCCTGTTTCCTGCTTAAATTGCCAAATGACAGATTCAAAAACGCTACACTAGGCACGATTTCAAGAGCAGAACTTAATCTGGCGTTACTAGCAAGTCCTACGAAGGAGACAGACGTCATAAACAAGGGGATAATGCATCTGGACCCCATTCGTCTGTCTGGACAGGGCAACGGAGAATTTATTTCGTACCAAACCATAGGTATTTCATTGATTCATAAAAGTAAAAGTAAATACCAAAAAACGAAAAAAAGAAACATCTTCAGTATTGATAAGAAGAATCCATATGAATGGATTCCAATTCCTGAAACTATTTTATCACCTAGGCGTCGTAGAAAGTGGAGAATTCTAATGTGTTTGAATTCAAGTCATAATAACGGTATGTATAGGAATGCAGTATCTGATAACAGGAATCATATACAAAACTGTAGTCAATTTTTTGATGAAAACAAAGATCTTAGGCACGAAAACAATACTATAAAGTATAAAGGCTTTCTTTGGCCTAATTATCGACTAGAAGATTTAGCCTGTATGAATCGTTATTGGTTTGATACTAATAACGGCAGTCGTTTTAGTCTATTAAGACTACGTCTGTATCCACGATTTAAAATACGTTTATGAAAATTTTATATATTCACTATTCTATACTAGATAAATAGATGCCTACGCATCTTGGCTTCAATTCTAATATACACATTTTCTTAATTTTTTTTAATAAAAAATAAGAAAATGTGTATACCAGTTTAAAAAGCTGGCATTATTATTACTGATTGATAAAATTTCATATTTGGGAATAAGGAAGGTTAAGAATTTATGAATAAAAATGCATTTATATCCTCGATTTCACATGAAAAAAAAGAGGAAAACAGGGGATCTGTTGAATTTCAAGTTTTCTGTTTTACCACTAAGATACAAAGACTTACTTTACATTTGGAATTACATAAAAAAGATTATTCATGTCAGAGAGGTCTACAAAAAATTTTAGGAAAACGTCAACGTCTACTGGTTTATTTATCAAAGAAAAATAGAGTACGTTATAAAGAATTAATCAGTGAATTGAACATTAGAGAGCTACAAACCGGTTAATTTTAAGAGTTGTTTTGAATTATTTGATTTTTTATATTTTTTATATCTTGAATTTTGATGAACTTTTTTCAATCCATGTCAAAATGAATTCCGGAAAGAATAATTGGGACAAAACCTATGACTGTACCAACTACAAGAAAAGACCTCATGATAGTTAATATGGGCCCTCATCACCCATCAATGCATGGCGTTCTACGACTTATTGTTACTTTAGATGGCGAAGATGTTATTGACTGTGAACCTATATTGGGTTATTTACACAGAGGGATGGAGAAAATTGCTGAAAACCGAACAATTATACAGTATTTTCCTTATGTCACACGTTGGGATTATTTAGCTACTATGTTCACAGAAGCAATAACGGTAAATGGACCCGAACAATTGGGCAATATTCAAGTACCTAAAAGAGCTAGCTATATCAGAGTTATTATGTTGGAGTTAAGTCGTATAGCTTCTCATTTGTTATGGCTCGGCCCTTTTATGGCAGATATTGGGGCGCAAACCCCCTTTTTCTATATTTTCAGAGAAAGAGAATTAGTATATGATTTATTTGAAGCTGCCACCGGTATGAGAATGATGCATAATTTTTTTCGTATTGGCTCATACAATCATAACTAATCAAAGAAATAATCAAATAAGAAAAAAATGCATACATAAAATAAATAAAAAAAAAGATATGAGGATATGCGACCCCCTCCTATATATTTAATACTTTCGGCTACAAAAAAACTTGTAATACCAAATCCATTCGGAATTCCATCAATTATTCGTTTATCAATAAAAGAAACTAACTGGGCCAACCCTCTTACACCCTTAATAAAATATGTTGTATAAAAATCATCAATATAACCGCGGTTAGAAGACCAATTATAAAAAAAAATGATTATATTATCCCCAAAAGGTCGCTTTGGACCTCTTTTATCAAATGAATTTATTAAATAAAAATGTTTTAACGATGAATAAATAGGTTTATAAAAAAAAAAAGCTATAAATATTCCCCAACAAGCTATACTAACTGATAAAGTAGCATTTATTGCAAATTCATACCAATCAACAGAATTATTCAAAGGTGAATGTAAATGTAAAGGATTTACGGGTGGAGTTAACCATTTAGTTAATATATTCAATCCTATTTCTTCTTGATTAAACGGAATTCCAATTAATTCAATGAAAAAAGTAAACACAATCAATACAATGAGAGGAAATAGGATAGTATTGTCCGATTCAGGAGGATATGCATAAATTTTTTTATTTTCAGTAAAAGTAATAGTAATAAAAGATCGCATTATTTTAAAAAAATGTCTATAAATTTTATATGGGTTTTTCCTAAAAACGGAAGCCTCTGCTCGATTAGCATTCCTTGTTAATAAGGTAACTAAAGAGAAATTTTTATTAATTTTTTTTAATCCGTCTTTCCCCCACAGAGACATTGAATAGAGGGAAATGTTTTTTTTTCCACTAAAATTTTTACAATAAAGGTTTAAATGCCCGTCAAACGTAAGAAAATAGATTCGAAACATATAAAAAGCGGTTAATCCGGCTGTGAAATAAGCTATTATTGCAAAAATTGGCGAATACAGCCAACTATCATTAAGAATTTCATCTTTGGACCAAAAACAAGCAAGAGGCGGAATACCACAAAGAGAAAGCGTACCTATTAAAAACGCAGTTTTTGTAATTGGAACATGTTTTGTTAATCCTCCCATAAGAACCATATTCTGATTTTTATCTGGAGAATATCCAACAAGCGTTTCCATTGAATGAATAAGGGATCCGGATCCTAAAAACAATAAAGCTTTTGAATAAGCATGAGTAATCAAATGAAATAAAGCAGCTCGATAAGAACCCATACCTAGGGCTAACATCATATAACCCAATTGAGACATTGTAGAATAAGCTAAACTTCTCTTAATATCTTTTTGAGCAAGAGCTAAGGTAGCTCCTAAAAATAAAGTTATTATACCTATAAAAACCATTACATACATTATATAAGGTATAACTATGAAAAGAGGAAAAAGACGAGCAACTAGAAAAATCCCAGCTGCGACCATGGTCGCAGCATGTATGAGGGCTGAAATCGGAGTAGGCCCTTCCATAGCGTCGGGTAACCAGACATGGAGAGGAAATTGGGCGGATTTTGCAACTGCACCAGAAAATAAGAATAAAGTCCATAAAATACAAAAGAAAATATTAACTTCATGAGTTTTAATTAAGTTAGTCAATATTTCAAACAAATCACGAAAATCGAAACTCCCTGTTACCCAATAAAGACCTAAAATTCCTAATAATAAGCCAAAATCTCCTACACGATTAGTCACAAACGCTTTTTGACAAGCATTCGCGGCAATGGGGCGTGTAAACCAAAAACCTATTAATAGATACGAACACATTCCAACTAATTCCCAACAAATATAAATTTGTATTAAATTTGAACTAGTAACTAATCCTAACATGGAAGTATTGAAAAAACTCATATAAGCAAAAAATCTTAAATATTCCTGATCATGACACATATAATTATCGCTATAAATAAGAACCAAAATTGCAACAGTAGTTATTAAGACTAACATAATAGAAGTAAGTGGATCGAGCAAATAGCCAAATTCAAAAGAAAAATCATTATTAATAGTCCAAGACCATACATATTGATAAATGGAGTTACTATTTATTTGTTGAATCGCCAGCATCATTGAAAAAATCATAGCTATAGTTAACAAAGAAATACTACAAAAAGCCCACATCCGTCGAATACTTTTTGTTGCTGTTGGAAAAAGGAGAAGTCCCACTCCTATTAAGAAAGGAACTGGGAGTGGAATGAAGGGTATGATCCATGCATATTGGTATATATGTTCCATAATATAAAATTTTTATTTCGAATTTAATTTTTTTTAATAGTCATCTTGTGAAAGAAATCCATTAAAAATCATGCTATATAATAACACTAAATTAATATACATAGATGTTGAATTTTTTTAATATTCAAATCAAGAAATTCTTATTGGTCAAATATAAAATTTGTTAATAAATTAAGTCAATTTGAATATATAAAATGGAGAAAGAAGATAAAAAAACTTTCCTTTCTATTTAAAGCATTTCTAATCCGTAAAAATTAGTTACTAAAAAAATTAGTTACTAAAGCTCTTAAGTTCGGAATTATTAACCCGTTGTACACAAAAATTTTGGATTATTTTCCAGTACAAAAAACTAGATACAAAGTCGATATGTCTTCAAAAAACTAAAGTCAAGTTTGTAAATTAAGATTAAGTAATAAGTAAGTAGTGGATTTTAAAATTTGTCGGCGTGGTTTATTATGTACATATAAATTCAATTAAAATTAAAATACAACAAAAATAAACTAGAGAATAGATATAAGGTGACATTTTTAGTCATTAATTAATAATAATTATGAAGAATTTTGAATTTCATATGCATTTTTTTATGAATAGTCTCTGGATCATAAAAGAGTTTGTTTCTACTAATCGCCCATATTATTATTTAATACAAAATTTGGTTATCGACTCGACTATAAATACATAGATAATGAATAAGAGATAATGAATAAGAAACAAAGATTTTTTAAAACAATAGATGTCTTTCACATCCAACTCTAAGAATGAAGAATAAATTTAATTTGAAATGGCAGTTCCAAAAAAACGCACGTCTATTTCCAAAAAGCGTATTCGTCAAAATTTTTGGAAAAAGAAGGGGTATTGGGCGGCGTTAAAAGCTTTTTCGTTAGCAAAATCTTTTTATACTGGGAAGGCAAAAAGTTTTTTTGTACTAAAAAAAGATACTCAAAACTTGGAATAATCAGATCAGAATGGACCTGATTCAAAAAAAAAAGATATAATCATTATCATTTTTTTAGTTTATTTAAAAATTTCTAAGATGGGGAGTTTTTCCCCATCAACCCTTTATGTTTTATCACAATAAAATTATCAAAGTTTTTATAATTTTTAAAAATAAAAAACGAAGAACTTTTCTTATATGACATGTTCAGTTCAATATAAAATTGTTTTGGTCAAATATAAAAATAAAAAAAATAACCTATATACAAAGAAAATTTCCTTTGCTATTCTATATGTTTAATTGGATATATAAGTCTTCTTTTAAGAAAAAAGAATTCGACGTCGTATTTCAAATGTGATCTAAAACGGTAGATTTTTGGGAATTCATATTCATTTTCATTTGTTATTTAGTAATTTAGAAATCAGATCAAAAAGGATTAATAAATGAAAAGAAAACAAGAAAAAACTTTTTTGTGGTCTACCCCGGAGTGAGAGACAGAATATTTTATTTACAAAAGTTCCAAATCTAAACGACACGAGAGTCGATTGTCAAATCAAAGTAGTACTTTAAAATTGACTTAAATTAAAAGCATTTTTAGATTTTCTAATTCTCTTTTATTTGTCAAAAAAAAAATGACTCTCGACGATTGAATAAAAAAAGACTATTATGATTTCAAACAAGCCGCTATGGTGAAATTGGTAGACACGTTGCTCTTAGGAAGCAGTGCGAAAGCATCTCGGTTCGAGTCCGAGTAGCGGCATGGTATCTTAAAAATTATCAAAAGAATTGAATAGTTCTCTAGACCATAATGACTAATAATGAGAAAGAAAATTTATTTCATATTTTTCATTTGATAATTTTTATTTGATAATTTTTAATTGAAGTATTTCTTTTTATATATGTATAGATAGAGTTTTATATGATATTTTCGACTTTAGAACGTATTTTTACTCATATTTCGTTTTCAACGGTTTCCGTTGTAATTACACTCCATTTGATAACTTTAGTAGTCAATGAAAAGGTACGTCTATATAATTCATTAGAATTAGAATCATTAGAAAAAGGCATGATAGTTACTTTTTTATCCCTAACGGGATTATTAATTACGCGTTGGGTTTATTGTAAACATTTCCCATTAAGTGATCTATATGAATCATTAATCTTCCTTTCCTGGAGTTTTTATATTATTCATATGATTCCATATTTTAAAAATAAAAAAACTAATTTAAGTGCAATAACTGCACCAAGTGCTATTTTTACCCAAGGATTTGCTACTTCAGGTCTTTTAACGGAAATGCACCAATCTTCCATATTAGTACCCGCTCTTCAATCCCATTGGTTAATGATGCACGTAAGTATGATGGTACTAGGTTATGCCGCTCTTTTATGCGGATCATTGTTATCAGTAGCACTTCTAATCATTCTATTTCAAAAAGCTAAAATAACCCTTTTTGATAAAAGAAAACATTTATTAAACGAGTCCCTTTTATTTAGTGAAATTCCACACATGAACGAAAAAAACAATATTTTAGAAAGCATTTCAGCCTTTTCTGTTAAAAATTATTATAGATCTCAATTGATTGACCAACTGGATCATTGGAGTTATCGTGTTATTAGTTTAGGATTTCTCCTTTTAACCATAGGTATTCTTTCCGGAGCAGTATGGGCAAATGAGGCGTGGGGCTCATATTGGAATTGGGACCCAAAGGAAACTTGGGCATTTATTACTTGGACGGTATTTGCAATTTATTTACATATTAGAACAAATACAAATTTTCAGGGTGCAAATTCTGCAATTGTAGCTTTTATAGGCTTTCTTATAATTTGGATATGCTATTTTGGAGTCAATCTCTTAGGAATAGGGCTACATAGTTATGGTTCATTCTAAATTAAATTGAATTGAAGAAAAGACTTTACGAATACAAACATAGGCCAAGGTGTTTCTTATCAACTTATAAACAGGTGAGAACCATTAAGATGGTTCTCACAAATGTCTAAAATGCTCGAATTATAATTCCAATTCAGTCATTCTTATTACAAATATACAAATAGAAAGAGAAAGACGACTCCTTTTTCATTTCATTAACTGAAACTTATCTAGAAAAAAGTTTGATAAAATAGCTTCTACCTTCTCAGCGGATAATGAAAGAACGAAATCCGGGTAAACGCCAACACCTAGTACAGGTAGAAAGATAGAAGTCGAAACAAAAAATTCTCGTGGACCAGAATCAAAAAAATAAGAGTTTGTAATATTAAATAACTTATATCCATAAAACATTTGACGTACCATAGATAATGAATAAATAGGAGTTAATATCATTCCAATTGCGATTCCAAAAGCAATTAGTATCTTTGGCATTAAAAGTAATTTTTGGCTTGTAATTATTCCAAAAAAGACAATTAATTCGGCAATGAAACCACTCATGCCCGGTAATGCAAGGGATGCCATGGAAAAACTACTGAATAGTGTAAGAATTTTTGGCATTGGAATAGCTATTCCGCCCATTTCGTCGAGATAAACAAGACGTGTTCGATCGTAACTAGTTCCCGCTAAGAAAAAAAGTGCAGCACCAATAAATCCATGAGAAATTATTTGTAAAATGGCTCCGTTAAGTCCCGTTTCAGTTATAGAACTAATTCCTATAATTATAAAACCCATGTGAGATACAGAAGAATAGGCTATTCTTTTTTTTAAATTGCGTTGTCCAGGAGATGTTAAAGCTGCATAGATTATTTGCACTGTGCCTATTATTATCAACCAAGGCGAAAATATCGAATGAGCATGAGGTAATAATTCCATATTAATCCGAACCAAGCCATACGCTCCCATTTTTAATAAGATTCCCGCTAGAAGCATACAAGTACTGTAATGAGCTTCCCCATGGGTATCTGGTAACCATGTATGTAAAGGTATAATTGGTAATTTTACAGCAAAAGCAATAAAAAATCCAATATAGAATATTATTTCTAATGCCAGGGGATACGATTGATTCACTAATGTTTCCCAATTTAAGGTAGGTTCAATAGAACCATATAAACCAACACCCAAAACTCCTATTAATAGAAAAATGGAACCCCCGGCCGTATACAAAATAAATTTAGTAGCTGAATAGAGACGTTTCTTTCCTCCCCACATGGATAAAAGGAGATAAACAGGAATTAATTCTAATTCCCACATTATGAAAAAAAGTAAAAGATCTCGGGATGAAAATGAGCCCATTTGACCACTGTACATTGCTAACATCAGAAAGTGGAATAATCGGGAATCCCGAGTAACTGGAAAAGCCGCTAAAGTAGCTAAAGTCGTGATGAATCCCGTCAGTAAAACGGGTCCTATCGAAAGTCCATCTAGTCCTAATTTCCAGTGGAAATCAAAAAAGTTGATCCATTTATAATCTTCGGCCAGTTGGATTAATGGGTCGTCCGGTTGGAAATGATAATAAAACGCATAGGTTGTTAGAAGTAGTTCTATAGTAGATATGCCTATTGTATACCACCGAGTTGCCTTATTTCCTCTATGAGGGAGAATTAACATTAAAGAACCTGCAAATATGGGTAAAACGACAATTATTGTTAACCAAGGAAAAGAATTCGTGGTAAAGACAAGATACACTTGGGCCAAAAAAACCCGCACCCGAAAAGAAATTTCTTTTCGGGTGCGGGTTTTTTTCAGTAAAAATCCAAATTGAATAAATAGATTCAAATGCAATTTTCTGGGACGTATCAATAAGCTAGACCCATACTCCGTGTTGTTTCATGCCATAAATAAACTCGAACACTTAAAAAATCTGTTGGACAAGCGGATTCGCATCTCTTACAACCAACACAGTCCTCAGTTCTTGGGGCGGAAGCTATTTGTTTAGCCTTACATCCGTCCCAAGGTATCATTTCTAATACATCTGTGGGGCACGCTCGAACACATTGAGTACACCCTATACATGTATCATAAATCTTTACTGAATGTGACATAGGATCTTTAATTTTTTTAATTTCATTAAGGTTAATTTTCGATCTAGTTCTAGTAAAGTAAATGAAGGTAGATATTAAAATACCAGACGAATCAACGATTTACCAGACTTTTTTGAAGCTATTTACTTCTGGCTTGGATTGGCGACTTACTAAAAAATAAATAGAAAAAAGGGTCCAAAATACTTTGACTTCTTACATTTGCAATTTATTTTTTACCTTAAAGTTCGATACTTAATAATTTAAATCGAACTTCAAATTGAAATATCTATTTATATAGAATATAATAATAATATTTTAAATAAATAATATAGAGAATAAAAAAAACTATTTATTCAATAAATTCGATTGATTGATACGAGTTGATTTTCTGTTACGATAAATTGAAGAAACAATAGCAAGCCCAATTGCTGCTTCAGCGGCTGCAATAGCTATAACAAAAATTGAGAAAATATTTCCTTTTAATTGGCGGCTATCAAAAAAATCAGAAAATGTTACAAAATTGAGATTAACTGCATTCAATATAAGTTCAAGACACATCAGAGCCCGAACTAAATTTCGACTCGTGACTAATCCATAAAGTCCGATAGAAAATAAATAAGCACTCAAAACAAGTACATGTTCGAGCATCATTGATCAACCCCTTATCAATATAAATTTAGATTTAATGCATTTCAAACAATTAAACCCATTTTATTGACTCCATAAGTTGAAATAAAATTGACAAAATTTAAAGCAAAAAAAGATGTTGATAATAAGAAATAAAACTAAAAGGTTATAAACGAATCCGAATAGAATTTAATGTAAATGGATATGATGAATATGATAAAAGACTCTTTTTTATTGCTAGTTTTAAAAATGAATTATTGACGCGCGATAGCAATTGCACCTATTAAAGCAACTAAAAGAATTATTGAAATGAGTTCAAAGGGAAGAAAAAAATCTGTTGATAAATGAATTCCGATTTGTTGACTAGTAGTTATCAAATCTTGTTCTAGAATCTGTTTTGATTTTGTAGTCCAAATAATACCATACCATGAGGTATTTAGAGTAATAATAATTAATGAAAAAAAAAGACTTGTACAAATCAATGAAGTAATGTTATCCCCAACAGTCCACAGACGTAAATTTGTGTCATATTCTGGCCCATTCATGAACATTACAGCAAATATTATTAAAACATTTATAGCTCCCACATAAATAAGGAGTTGTGCAGAAGCTACAAACTGCGAATTGGCGAGAATATAAAATAAAGATATACAAACAAGAACCAACCCCAACGAAAAGGCAGAAAATATTGTATTGTTAAATAATACTACTCCTAGACCCCCTAATATAAGACCTGTTCCCAGAAAGACTAAAAGAAAATCATGTATTGGTCCAGGTAAATCCATTATATAAAAAATAAGAGATAAAAAATTAGAATGTTTCATGATCTTATTGAATTGAACAGGAATAAAGATTAGTGCCTTTACGAATTGTTAAATCCTAATGTGTACGACTTTTTATGAGTAAAATTTTTGGACCCATTGCATTTTTTTCTGTTTTTTTTTTCTTGTAACTAATTAAAGTAGTTCAAAATAACAACTATTTAAAACTATTACAGTAACCATATTTTTAATACACATTTTTATTTTCACCAATTGATAGAATAGCGACTCATTAGATTTTTTAATTAGTGACCAAGAAAAAATTTTTTTAATTTAAATTCACTATTTAGATTTAATTTCGTATTAAAAAAAATAAAGAAGCGTTTAAAATTAAGTTATTTAATAATTAGGAAGTTTTTTTAATCCCTCGATTTTAATTTTGTTTATTTTTATTTTGTTTGAGGTGAATTCAAAATAGTTCGAATTGTGTAATCATCAGTTATTGGTATTGGTAAACGACCCAGAGCAATTTGATTATAATTTAATTCATGACGATCATAAGTAGAAAGCTCATATTCTTCAGTCATTGATAAACAATTTGTTGGACAATACTCAACACAATTACCACAAAATATACAGATTCCGAAATCAATGCTGTAATTAAGCAATCGTTTTTTTCGAATATCTTTTTCGAATTTCCAATCAACAACAGGTAAATCTATCGGACATACACGAACACATACTTCACAAGCAATACATTTATCAAACTCAAAGTGTATTCGACCACGAAACCGCTCTGAGGTTATCAATTTTTCATAAGGATATTGAATAGTTACAGGTAAACGATTGGCATGAGATAGAGTAATCATAAAACCTTGACCTATATACCTTGCCGCTCGTACTGTTTGTTGACCATACTTGATGAACCCGGTTACGATAGGGAACATATAGTAAATAGCAAAATAAAAAATAAGATTTTGTTTCTTTCTCTTGTTTCAGACAAATAATAATTCTAGTGGGTATCACATATTATCTTTTTTTTATAATGAAAGAAGTTGGGAAGAAGTTGTTAATAATAGATTACCTAAAGAGATAGGTAAAAGAAATTTCCATCCAAGATTTAATAATTGGTCCATTCTCAGTCTAGGTAAAGTCCATCTTGTTGCGATAGGAATGAACAAGAACAAAAACGTTTTCATTAATGTAATAAAAAGACTAAATGTCGTTCCAAAGACTCCTTCCGTTTTATGTATTTCAAAAAACTCAGGAAGTAATATATTTGGAATAGAAAAATCCCAACCACCCAAGTAAAGAACTGTTACAAATAATGAGGAGATTAGTAGATTTAGATAGGAAGCAACATAAAATAAACCAAATTTAATACCTGAATATTCGGTTTGATAACCTGCTACTAATTCTTCTTCGGCTTCTGGTAAATCAAAAGGTAATCTCTCGCATTCTGCTAGAGAAGAAATTATAAAAACAATAAATCCTATAGGTTGCCGCCACAAATTCCACCCTAAAATACCATATTTTGACTGCGCCTCAACTATGTCAACTGTACTTGAACTGTTAGATAATCATAGTCGATGATAAGATCACTCTTGTCATCGCTATTACAGAACCGTACATGAGATTTTCACCTCATACGGCTCCTCGAGAGCCATAAATAAATCTAAGGATTGATTCAATATTCTTTACGGATATCGTTGTAGTATAGATAAAGTAAAAAGAAACCGAAAGCTCCGGAATTAAACCAATGGAATTCTGTCTGCGATAATAGAAAAGTGCTTCAGAATAGATCTCATCCTTTGACTGACGCAATATTTTTTGAATAATAACTTAATTCTTGAATAAGATACTCTTTTAATATGAATAAAAATAAAAAAATGAACCTTATTTTTTAATTTTTAAAAAGATTTAAACATGCATTCATGATTTATGCCATAACAAAAATGATATTTCCATGAATATGGAATGTATATCTAAAAAAAGAGTTTGTTTGTTAACAATTTTTCGTCTATTTTGTTATTTAGGCCTAAAAAAGTTAAAGGATTACTTCGTTCCTGATAGTTATTTACTTAATGAGTGGATAGGAGCATACTCGGGATCGGAATTTTGGGGAGTACTGCTTGATAATTTCTACCAATTTAAAGCCTCAATTAGTATTTCGTTTATGTAAACTTAGAATAATTTAGATAATCTCTATTACGAATCCTTTGTGTACTTTGGTGTTCCTAATCATCCACTTCTTTTTACTCAATCTATATCATAATATGGTTGTTTTTATTTATAGTAAAAACGCCATAAAAAATGTTTCAACCCGCTTCAAGTTATAATTTTTAATTTCTCTTGGGGATAAACAGTCTTGTCTGCTTATGTTTATTTTCGCTTAACCTCTGTACATAGGAAATGAGATTTTTTTTACGGCAAATTTAGAAGCTGTTTTTTTTTTGCACTCATCTAACTATCTGGTTTAATTTATCACCCCTAGAAGTGAAAAAATCAGTGAATAAAAAATTAGGAGATCCATTTCATACGTTGTGTAGAAATTCAACATTTTTTTTAGAAGCCTAAAAAGACCTATGTCTTAACGAATCACACGTAGAGATATTGATAACACACATAGAGTTAATGGTATTTCATAACTAATTGATTGAGCAGCAGCCCGTAGACCACCTAAAAAGGAATATTTATTATTTGATCCATATCCTGACATAAGAAGTCCAATCGGAGCAATACTTGAAATAGCGATCCATAAAAAAACACCAATACCGAGATCCGCTAGAATAAGATGATACCCAAAAGGAATTACTGAATAACTTAGTAGAATTGATATGACGGCTATAGAGGGTCCGATACTAAATAAACGTGTATCCCCTCTCGATGGAAGAAGGTTCTCTTTAAAAATAAGTTTTGTTCCGTCTGCTAAAGCTTGAAGAATTCCCAAAGGACCCGCATATTCAGGTCCAATACGTTGTTGGATACTCGCGGATAGTTCTCTTTCTAACCATACAGTTACTAGTACGCCTATTGCGATTCCCAATACAAGAATCAAAATAGGGAAAAGTATCCATATAGTCCCATAAATTTCTTTTAAGGATTCCAGTCTGTAAAAAGAGTTGATATTTTGTATTTTTGTTGTATCAATTATCATTTCAACGATCAACTTCTCCCATAATGATATCTATGCTACCTAATATTGTCATAATATCAGCCAATTTCATTTTTTTAACTAACTGAGGAAGAATTTGCAAATTGATAAAACCGGGTGGGCGAATTTTCCATCTCCAAGGAAAAACACTCTGATCCCCTATCAAAAAAAGACCCAACTCCCCCTTTGGGGCTTCGACTCTTACATAAAGTTCTTGTTTCGACAATTCAAAAGTAGGAGCCGGTTTTTTACTAATGAATCGATAGTCAAAATCATTCCATTCAGGATATTTTATCCTATCAAAGCGTCGAATTTCTAAATTCTCATAGGGACCCCCCGGAATTCCTTCTAGAGCTTGTTGAATAATTTTGATGGATTCTGCCATTTCACCTATTCGTACTAAATACCGAGCTAATGAATCCCCTTCTTTTTGCCATTGGACGTCCCAATCAAATTCATCATAACACTCATAATGATCAACTTTACGAAGATCCCATTCTATTCCGGAAGATCGTAGCATTGGTCCTGACAAGCCCCAGTTTATTGCCTCTTCTTCGGAAATAAAGCCAACTCCTTCAACTCGTTCTAAAAAAATAGGATTTCGCGTAATCAGTTGCTGGTATTCAGCAAGTCCCATTAAAAAATAATCACAAAAGTCTAAACATTTATCTATCCACCCATAAGGTAGATCGGCAGCTATTCCGCCAATACGAAAAAAATTATGCATCATTCTCATACCGGTGGCAGCTTCAAATAAATCATATACTAATTCTCTTTCTCTGAAAATATAGAAAAAGGGGGTTTGCGCCCCAATATCTGCCATAAAAGGGCCGAGCCATAACAAATGAGAAGCTATACGACTTAACTCCAACATAATAACTCTGATATAGCTAGCTCTTTTAGGTACTTGAATATTGCCCAATTGTTCGGGTCCATTTACCGTTATTGCTTCTGTGAACATAGTAGCTAAATAATCCCAACGTGTGACATAAGGAAAATACTGTATAATTGTTCGGTTTTCAGCAATTTTCTCCATCCCTCTGTGTAAATAACCCAATATAGGTTCACAGTCAATAACATCTTCGCCATCTAAAGTAACAATAAGTCGTAGAACGCCATGCATTGATGGGTGATGAGGGCCCATATTAACTATCATGAGGTCTTTTCTTGTAGTTGGTACAGTCATAGGTTTTGTCCCAATTATTCTTTCCGGAATTCATTTTGACATGGATTGAAAAAAGTTCATCAAAATTCAAGATATAAAAAATATAAAAAATCAAATAATTCAAAACAACTCTTAAAATTAACCGGTTTGTAGCTCTCTAATGTTCAATTCACTGATTAATTCTTTATAACGTACTCTATTTTTCTTTGATAAATAAACCAGTAGACGTTGACGTTTTCCTAAAATTTTTTGTAGACCTCTCTGACATGAATAATCTTTTTTATGTAATTCCAAATGTAAAGTAAGTCTTTGTATCTTAGTGGTAAAACAGAAAACTTGAAATTCAACAGATCCCCTGTTTTCCTCTTTTTTTTCATGTGAAATCGAGGATATAAATGCATTTTTATTCATAAATTCTTAACCTTCCTTATTCCCAAATATGAAATTTTATCAATCAGTAATAATAATGCCAGCTTTTTAAACTGGTATACACATTTTCTTATTTTTTATTAAAAAAAATTAAGAAAATGTGTATATTAGAATTGAAGCCAAGATGCGTAGGCATCTATTTATCTAGTATAGAATAGTGAATATATAAAATTTTCATAAACGTATTTTAAATCGTGGATACAGACGTAGTCTTAATAGACTAAAACGACTGCCGTTATTAGTATCAAACCAATAACGATTCATACAGGCTAAATCTTCTAGTCGATAATTAGGCCAAAGAAAGCCTTTATACTTTATAGTATTGTTTTCGTGCCTAAGATCTTTGTTTTCATCAAAAAATTGACTACAGTTTTGTATATGATTCCTGTTATCAGATACTGCATTCCTATACATACCGTTATTATGACTTGAATTCAAACACATTAGAATTCTCCACTTTCTACGACGCCTAGGTGATAAAATAGTTTCAGGAATTGGAATCCATTCATATGGATTCTTCTTATCAATACTGAAGATGTTTCTTTTTTTCGTTTTTTGGTATTTACTTTTACTTTTATGAATCAATGAAATACCTATGGTTTGGTACGAAATAAATTCTCCGTTGCCCTGTCCAGACAGACGAATGGGGTCCAGATGCATTATCCCCTTGTTTATGACGTCTGTCTCCTTCGTAGGACTTGCTAGTAACGCCAGATTAAGTTCTGCTCTTGAAATCGTGCCTAGTGTAGCGTTTTTGAATCTGTCATTTGGCAATTTAAGCAGGAAACAGGCGACGCGGAGATAAGTGCTAAAATTTTCCTCCCAAGAAGGAGTCCATTGCAATGAAAAAATCAAATATCTTTTAAGTATTAAATCGAATTCTCGGTCATTAGTATTCTTTCGTTTGTCAGAATTTTTTTGAACATCGAATTCGGAATCTCTTTGACTTATGACTTTTTTTTCGCCTTGATTCCTATTCTCTAATTCCATAGATTTTATTTCATTTAATATTCTATTAGAATTTGAAAAAATGGAATTTATTGGTATAACCCACGGTTTCATTTTATATGCATTATAAAGAAATAAAAATTTTGGGAAGAGCAAAAATTCCAGATTCGATCTAGGATGAGGACTTAGTAATTCTTTATTCATTCCCATCCAATCAAACATTCCCATCCAATCAAAAGATTTTTTCTTTTTCTCGGGTTTTTTTATTTCTTGATAAATTGTGTGGTAAAAAAGATCTTTCTTTTCAAGATCTTTCTTTTCAATAATGTACATTTTTTTTCTAAGACAAAAATCGATAGTTTTCCAATCAAAATATTTTCTATTTGTATTTTTATCTATATCCGGAAAAATCTTTTTTCCTAAATAATTAGGAAGCGGGATACTCCACATTAAGTTGTTTGTAGATATGTAATAAAAGAATTCTTGGTCTTTATTTACTTGTACTTGTAATGGTTCGCCATAACTATATGAATTCTTCTTATCTTCATAAAAAATGAAATTATATGCTAAAATATTATATTTCTCATTTTTTTTTAAATTTTCTTTTTGATCGAGCAATAAATAGTTTTCGGAATTTTTTATATTTTTAGCATTAAGTAATTGGTCTTTTTTATCTGAATTCCTTTTGTTTTTTTGTAAATTTTGCTTTTCAACCTTACAATATTCAGTGACTCGATTGCGCCATTTGTGTAGTCCTAATTGCGACCATTGTAGCTGAGATAAATGATATTGAGAATTACGTTTTAATTTTAACCAGTTTTTCCATTGAGTCTGTCCATAATTTTGAAGTTTTGAAGTTATTACTTGTGTTACAAAAGCATTTTTTATTTCGTTTTTTAGAAATAAAAACGTTCCACGATATTGAAAGATCGACCTTAACTTATATAAGTATAAGTTGAGAACTTCGGCTTGTGATAATTTATAAAATACATATGCTTGCGACAAAAAAGAGAAATCCGAAAGAATCTTTGAATTCTTATGGATATGACTAACAACATAGAAAAGTGATTTTATGAATTCAAGTGGTTTTCTCTTTTTTTTCTCAACCCTTTCTTTCATTTTTTCATTAATTTTTTCATTATTGTCAAGGCGTTTTTTACTAAAATTCTTTATTGATTCAAGACAAAATTCTATATTAATCTTAATTCGGGGACTATTACTAATATATAGAAATAGATCTATGAATAACTTTTCCATAAAACAGTTTGATTTACGAATTAATCGAGTCATTTTTCCTTTTAATATCTGGCCATAATTTGGGGATACTTCATCCAATTGCGTAAACTCTGCCATCGTGTAGACATCTGAGGGGAATTTATAAACTTTAATCTCATACTCCATTTTGATATTATCACGTGCGTTTTTATCCTTCTCCTTCTCAAGTTGATTTTTTAGATTTTGTAGACTAATTGATCTTAGAGTTTCATAATTTTTTTTTATATAATCGTTTATGTCTTGCTCTCTCTTCTCTAGTAACTTTATTCTAGTAACCAAAGACTTGAATGTATAAACCAGATCCTTTTGTTTTTTTTCGGATAATGACTTTATAAAACTTGTCGGATCTTTTCTGCCTCGGATCGCATTTATGAACGGATCTAGGCCTAGGATCTCATCTATGACTTTGAATTCTAATGTATTAACCAGATCCTTTTGTTTTGTTTTTAATAATGACTTTTGAAAACTTGTGCCTAGGATCTCATTTATGACTTCGTCTGAAATGGATGATTCACGAACTTTGATTGCCCAATCTTTTTCTTTTTCTTTTTCAGCCAAATCTTTTTCTTTTTTTTTTTCAATGGATTCGTCTCTCAATCCAAGTACTCGAATTGGACTTTCCATTAATGTTTTTTTTTTTTGAACATATTTAATAAAAGTTTTCTTTAGAACAGTTAGCCAAGATGCTAGTTTTGCTTTAAAAATTTGAACCCGTTTCTTTGTAAATTTTTTAATTCTGTTTTTAATTCTTTTTTTGATTTTAGTAAACATAGGTCGAAAACAATCGGGTTGTTTTTGGCCGGGACCGTAGATAATGGGAGCTACCTCTCCCCAAACTGTTAAAAAACCATAATCTAATTGTTGAAAATTGAGTTTTTTATTTTTTTTTTCTATTAGATTTTTATTTCCCCAAATTCTTAAAAAACTCAATTTAGATTTTTTTTTTTTCTTTTTTTTTTTATAAGGTCTTAGCACCGATCCCGATCTATGCGAAGATCTTAGGCAAAAAGGAAATACTACCTTTATCTGAAGACCATCGCATAACACGATTACAGGATCTATTTTGTTTAATTTCTGTTCAACACCTAGATGGTTACATAGAATATGCGTTTCTTTCTGCAACTCATTGAAATCCTCAGACCACTCAAAGGGTTCGTTTAAGATTTTAAGAACTATATTTTTTGCTATTATGAGTACAGGGAATTTAACATATCTTCGAAAAATGGATTGGGTTAATAACAGACCAGTTCTCATTGAGAGAGCATGTGGCAGAGTATACCATGTATCAATTACATGCTGTCGGTCTAGTTCGTCGTCGTCCTTGTCCTTTTCCTCTCGTCTTTGTCTTTCCTTTTCTCTTTCTAGCGCTATGTCCTCTTTACTTTTTTTCTTATTTTCATAGATATAAAAATCAGAAATTTTAAATTCTCTATTTTTTGTTATTTCATTTTTAAATTTTATAATTCGTTTAAGTAATGAAATATTAAATGGAGTATTAAAATCCAATTTAAATGTTACAAAACTAAAATAAAAAATATAACAGTCATAGAATTTGTCGGTTCTTTCTAGAAAAAGGGGTGAATGTACATTTGCTATCCAGAATTTCCAAATACTTACTTTAGTTCTTTGGTTTCGCATAGAACTTATTATTAGGTCTCTATTCCAATCAGATTCTTTTACAAAATGATACAAAACTGTTTCGTCTCCTGGATGACCCTCCGTATCGTCGATGTAACCATCCAATTCTTTATCATTAAAAATAACGTTACGGTTCGGGAATCTTGTGCGAAGTTGATGCTGCCTTGGTGCGTCGTTCAGATACTGAAGTTGATCCTGCTGCATTTGATCAATTAATTTGTATGACCGGCACGGAACTTCTTTACTCATTTCTGTTATTCCTATAGGTTTTTTTCTTATTTTATTATTTCTTTGATTATTGATGATTGCATCAACCAATAATTTTAAAAATTGTTCTTGATCTTCTGAACTAATTTGTTCTTCTTCTAAATGAATTCCTTTCCGATTGAATGTTGATTCCCCAGAAAATGGACTCATTAAAGGCATGAAATGCCTAATTTCTTTTGAGATTGATTTTTTTTTTAATGTATCTTTTTTCTGTTCAAATTCGTAATAATTATAATCATTACGAAGAATACTATGAATCTTATTTATAAAAATTCCATCTATCCAATTTTGGACTACAGTTTCATTTAGAATAGAGGGTGTTTTTATTATTCCACGAGAGGGTCCATTTAAGAAAGGATCATTTCTTTTTGGCAAATATTGCTTTTTAGTTTTCCCATTGCATAATTGAGTTTTTTTATCGATTCCATCTATATAAAAACGTCCTTTGGCTAGAACTGCAATTCTATTAGCCAATTCATTGCTTAAGCTGTTTTTTTTTTGTTCATTGTTAGAAGTCCAATAATTGTCTAATTCTTTGTTTAGAACGGTAATTCTATTAGCCAATTCATTGCTTAAGCTGTTTTTTTTTTGTTCATCCGTTGTAGATAAAGAAATCTTTCTTTGTATCATTGAAATCTTTCTTTGTATCATTTCCCAGAAAATTGATACACTGGGTGGATATGTAAAAGAAATTCTTTTTTTTCCATCGGTTTCACATGTATAAAAAAAATATTGGGACATTTCATTTATTAACTCACTTTCAACTTGAGTGTTTTCGATATATCGCGTTGGACGACTCCAGCGTTTATAGTCGAAAAGAAGCGATACAGGAGGTTTGTCAAATCCGAATAGGTTTTCTTCTTTAAGTCTTTCTAACTTCGAAATATAAATATCTTGATTGCCAGAATAAGAAGCCGGATCCGGATCCTCTGTTTCTTCCGAAAAAAGGGAAGGATCTTCTTCGGTGAATCCCTCTTCTTCCTGTTTAGTCTCCTTCGTTTCGGACTTTGTTTCTATTTCTACATCTGTTTCGTCCTCACCTTCTTTCGTTTCTGAGGTTTCGTCCTCATTTTCTTTCCTTTCTGGGGTTTCTTCCAGTTTAATAATCAAATTAGCAATGGGTACCGGCATGCGGCCTAATTGGTATGCACATGTGATCAATAAGAGAATATTCAAGATTCGAGCCATAGAATAGTTTAATTCTGAGAGAAGATATTTATTAGGTCTAACGGACTTCTGAGCTCGAAATCGAATACGGAAATCACATGATTGAAAGCTAATAGAAAAATTTTGCCGTATCCAAACTAATACCAACTCAACTCCTTTGATGAAAAAAATTTGACCAATTAACCAACCCGCTAAGCTACTTGTTACAAATAACATCTTGTTGTTGCATCGAAACATATAAATGGTTACTAATCTGGTTAACATTGAACTTGGTAAAATAAAATGGTTGAATAATTGAAAAATGAGATTATTCAGGAATACACATTGAATGCTGAGATTACGTATTGAAGGTCTATTAGTCAATCCATATCGAGAATCATAATAATCAAATTCATCCAACTTTTGATTGTTCCAGTAGAACTGAAAGAAAAGGTAAGGTATAGCTATGGCAGTTATTGTATGCGGACTACCCAATGCTAGATGCAGAGGCGTATAATAAATCGACATGAACATCACGAGCTGTCCGATCAAAAAACCAGTTGTTGCTGCTACCTTCTTCTCGGTTCCTTTTTCTCCTTGTTCCATAACCAGATATCGGAGAAATAAGAGATAAGATGGCCCTATGGATAATGTGGTCATAAATCCATAATAAAGTCCGACCACAACGACCGAATTGATTATCTTCATGCCTAAAGATACTAGATTACGTAGTAGAAAAGAGTTCCAAATCATAGTTAATCCCCCTTGTTTTTTTTTTTTTTGAAATTTTTTTATCATATATGTTATTATATATGATGTTGTTAAACGACCGAATTGATTATCTTCATCCATAAAGATACTAGATTACGTAGTAGAAAAGAGTTCCAAATCATAGTTAATCTCCTTTGTTTTTTTTTTATTTATTAAGTATGATATTTATCTGAACATCCTATATGTCATTTATATGATGTTGTTAAACGACCGAATTGATTATCTTCATGCCTAAAGATACTAGATGTAGTAGAAAAGATTTAAAAATCATCCCAAACCCCCTTATTTTTTTTTTATTGCAATTTTATTATCATATTAATATGATGTTCATATATGCAATATATATGATATTATTATTATTCTATTATTTAAAGAATTATATTAACTAACTAATTATATTCTATTTTATTATTATTATATGATGATTTTTTAACTTTCCATATCTAGAAATAGAAAGAGATAGACTAGAAACGACATCTCTTATGTCGATGACACAAAAGGGATATTAAATGATTGGAATTGGGATATGGATGGAATATAATGAAATAGAGCCACTTTCAGGTTCTCTATGAAATGAGGCATGGAAGGGAGCCATTACGAAGAAGTTCCGGGAATTACGAAGGAAGCTTCGAGCTCATATTGATCATGGGTTGAGACCGGTAATTTAATTCTATGAGATCGAGTCTGGCGTTGTTCCTCAGTAGCTCAGTGGTAGAGCGGTCGGCTGTTAACTGATTGGTCGTAGGTTCGAATCCTACTTGGGGAGATTTTATGAATTCTTCATTCTTTAATTGAGAATGAAGAGGCTCGCTTTGACCGTTAAGAGTAGGTAAGTGGGTAACCTCTTCCCTGTCTTTTTTTCTATCTCGTCGTATCGTATCACATTCTCATTCTGTTCTGCGCTATTTGATAATCTCCGTCAATACCTCGGTGTAGGTCCGGGATAATCTTTTGTTCCAAAGTCCTGGGGCTATTTACAACTAGCCAATTAATAATTCTCGGATGTACTAGCAGTGCATCAAAGATGCAGTCATTGATTCTCCCGAGAGGCTACAATTACCGCGAGCAAACATAAAAAATATTAATGACATGACGAGGAACGCATTTTTGCTATGCTACTAATACTTGCTCTGCTATTCTCTGGCTGAGGAAGAGTTACGGGGCGTAAAAAAAATATGCTGGCGGCGGTGGCATACGATAGGTAATTATAAGTGCATGATAACACGTAATAAAAAAAAAAAGATAAGGCCCATTCCACTTTGACAAAAGACCCACACCCAAGTTCCATAGCTTTAGCTCCGCTATCCCAATCATGA